GATGTTTTTAGAAAATTAACTTCATTACTTGATTCAGAACATCTGTTCCTCGATAGTATCCGTCGATACTTTCAAAATTGAAAAAGGAATCGCTCGATTTGCCCTTTTTGGATGACACAATCACAACACAATATAGAATTCTATACAATATAGAATTCTATATTAATATAGATTTGCATTTATATATTTTCTATTTCTTTTCTATCAATCAGATATCATGCAAACTTTTTGTTTCTATATTAATAATAGAACCTTGCCCCTATTATTTTATTTTAATATCTAATAAAAATTGAATTTTTTTTTTATAAGTTTAGTAAAAAAGTTCTATTTGCTCAATAAATTTTCCTATATTTTTTGTTTGTCCACTACTAATACTTATTTTATTTATGTAATAAATCTAAAAAAAGGTTATGATAAACCTAGAAAAAAAAGGGGAAACTACGAATCGGAATCTTTGACGAGCGGGATCAAGAATCATTATTATTTCGACACAAGAAAGGTCTGTGGAAAATTCCCTTTCTTGTGTCAAAAACTAAGAAGGCCAACAATCCCTCTTAGAATCCTTTGCCAATAAAAATTTTGTTCTTTTTAGAACTCGTGTTAATAAATACGCGGATCTAGAAATTCATTTCGGACAATTGAACCTTCTCAAACTGTTTCTTTTTAAGAACCAAAAAGATTTGTGCCAAAATAACAGATGCTAAGAAGAGCAAAAGGCCCTGTACACGTAATGGGTCTTGAAGTACTATTTCCGCATCCCCCTGACCAAATCCACCCACATTAGGATTACTTGTTAATGGTTGATCAAGTTTGATGGATTCACCCTCTGAAATAAGAAGTTCTGGTCCTGGAGGGATAATATCAACCACTTGACGCCCATTCGATGCATCCACTATGGTTATTTCGTATCCCCCTTTTTCTTTTCGTACAATTTTGCTTACTACACCCGTCGCTGTAGCATTATAAACATTATTGTTACTCTTGCTCCCGTCGGGATAAATCTGACCCCTTCCTCTGTTCCCGCCTACGTATATGGGATATTTTAAGAAGTGAACATCTTTCTTAGTAGCGGGGTCCGGGGAAAGAATAGGAAAGGTGATTTCACTATATTTCTGACCAGGAACAGGACCTATCACAAGAATATTTTTTTTCGTGGGACGATAATTTTGAAAAGACAGATTGCCTATCTTTTCTTTAATCTCGGGCGAAATACGATCGCGAGGGGCTAATTCAAACCCCTCAGGTAAAATAAGAACAGCTCCTACATTCAAGGCTCCCTTTTTACCATTAGCAAGAACTTGTTTCAGTTGCAGATCATAAGGAATTCGAACAACTGCTTCAAATACAGTATCTGGAAGTACTGCTTGTGGAACCTCGATATCCACGGGCTTGTTAGCTAAATGGCAATTGGCACATACAATACGGCCAGTGGCTTCTCGTGGATTTTCATAATTCTGCTGTGCAAAAATGGGATACGCATTTGAAATAGGCGTCTGAGATATTATATATATCATGAGCGATACGGAAATGGATCGAGTAATCTCTTCCTTTATACAAGAAAAGGTATTTCTAGTTTGCATGGTCTAATCATTGATCCCCCAAATTTCTACAATAAAATTAGATAAGTCACTAGTATAGTTCCTTATCTATGATTCTGCTATTTACTAAAATAATTTTACTGAAATATTGAAGGAATCCCCGGGATAGGTAGAACGAAAAATTACAATTTTGACTGCTTATGTACAAAGCAACAAACATGATAATTTAATCAGTCGATTATTTATCAGTCATTCATTGAATGATAAATCACTACAAGTGACGGAGATACACGATTTAAATAACGAAAGATCCAATATTTTAAAATTGTATCTAAAATGACTGGAAAAGTAGAAACAAGACCGGATATAATTTGATCATTATGAGCAAATCCAAAATCTTTGTATACCAAGCCAATCATTAGTTCCCAACCATGGGGCGAATGGAATCCTATACATAAATCAGTTAATAAAAGAATAGAAAAAGCTTTTATTGTGTCGCTTAAGTTATATAGGAATTCTTGAAGCCTAGAGTTAAGAACAAGAAGTTCTTCATTACTTAGAATAGAATAACCACTTAGAATACCCAAAGAGATTATATTTGTTGAGAAATGGAAAATCGTATGGATACGATCCTCATTGTGTATCTTGATCAATTGAATCGTTTCTTTGTAAATTCCGATGTAAAACTTTTGTAAATGTGTTTCCGGGTATTCCTTTATTATTTGGTCCAAGAGGGAAAGTTCCTCTAATTCTATGAATTTTTTTAGAATACTCTTTTCTTGAATATCATTCAAAAAAATTTCGAAGTGCCTAGTATTCCACCAATTAGTAACCCAAGATTCCAGACTTTTATTAAATGAGAGAGAGATCCACCAGGGCAAAAATACTATAGATGCAAGATATAGAAGGGAAATGAATGCTTTCTTTTTTGCCATTTTTTCGTCTGTGAATTTTTAAATGAATTCACCTCATTGGTCGACTCTATACGATACTAATATTTCTATCAAGCATCAGTTCTATTCCATTAGAAATTATCGAGCCCATGAATCTATTCCCTATTTATTATTTGTGATTCAGTACAGTGGTTAGTCTTTTCCTTGAATTTAGAAAGAATACAGAAAAAAACAATTCCAGAATATCGAATAAGAAAGAGTCCACTTCAAATTTGAAGAAGAAATAGAAAAACTATTCTATATTGTTTCCAAATATATCAATTGCTCAAATTCGAAACAATTGTCTTCTTTCGAGAAATGCACAAAAGAGCCACTTCAAATAATGAATATTTTTCGGGTTTCGAAACGAAAGAACCCCCGGTCTATCAAGATATTAAAAATTTCGAAAAAAAAAAAACATTTTTATGGACAAAAACTATTTCCTTTGATAATTGTTCCATGGACGTTTGCTTTTTGCTCGAATCAGCGTTCTGAAGAAACTTCGATTAAGTTATGCTATAAAAAAGAGAAAGGAAATTCTTAAGTTTTTCCCTTTTGCTAAGAAAGCATTCATTCTTCAGTTCATTTCTTTTTTCAAAATACTTCAATTGGTACACGTAAGAAATAGGCCAATTCAGCAGCTTTTTGCTCAATTTCTCGTAGAGTCAAATTCTCATCAGTACGAGTCAAGGGAATAGACCCCTGGCCTCGGATTTCCATATAAAGGGCACGACGAGCATAAATACCCTCTTTAACTTCTATTCTGATAGACTGAATGTCTTTCATAAGGAATCGGAGGAGGATGCGACGATTTTTTCCAGGAAATCCCCAACGAAAGATACATACTATTCCTTCTTTTATATCGAATCGATCATAACCACTACCTACATTCCACAAAATTGTGCACCACAAATAGGAACTAATAAAAAGACCCGCGATTCCATAGAAAGACATCACGATCCCTTGTGGAAAAAAAATTATTTGCTGAGAGGGAAATAAAGATATAAAATTCCTACCAAGATAACTAAAAGTTCCAACCAATAAAAACCCTAATGAACCTAAAAAAAGGATAAAGGCCCAACAGAAATTACTCGTTTTTCGAGATCCTGCTATAACTTCTATCCATATACGATCTGATCGCCAACTCATACTATACTAGATCTAGTTGCATTTTATTGGAATTAGGGAATAACCAAAATTTGACTTTCATTTTTTGTTTCCGAAGTAAACCTCATCAACTAGCACTATTATGATGCGAACCTTTACTTTAGGAGTAATTCATCGAATTGCTTAGATCTAAACTAAAATAATAACATCCCTTTCACTTTCATATGATTTCTTATAGATATCCACATACATATAGATCTATTTACTTTCTATTTCAGAAATGAATTCCGCTACCAATCTATTTTCAAATAATTATAATTCGTTTACTCATATAGCATGTTTACACATATATACGAGCTTATGCTCGGAGGAAGCCACACGTTTATACTATATTCGACTAAAATAGATATTTGTGCTATGATCCAAGTAAGTCTAAGTCTTGAAAAAAAAAAACTAGATGAGACTAGATAAGATTTGACCCCATCATATTTAAAAAATCTTGTTTTTTTGAATATGAAGAGATAAAGAAACCATTGCAATTGCCGGAAATACTAAGCCTACTAAAGGCACAAAAATAGAGGGTAAGTTGCTGAAAGTTGTCATAGAATGGGTACCTCAATTTAAAATTTGTACTTGTTATTTATTGTTATATTGTTATAAAAATATCTTATAATTCATATATAATTATACCTAAGTGAATATTGAGTATATACAATAATAAGGAATATCTAAGAGTATGGTATATATACTAAGATATATAAAGAATAGATCGAACTAAGCTATATAAAGAGTAGATCGAATAGAGAGTATATATACTAATATACTAATATACCTCTAATATACTAATATACCTATAATATATTAAATAAAATCAAATAGAATAATAATGAATAATAATTATTTAATAAAATTATTTAATAATAAATATTATTAAATAATAATATTTATATAAATAAATTGAAATATTTGAAATATATAAAATATAGAACATACTTTAGTAAGTATATAATAAATAGTAAGTAAGTATGTAAGTATATAATAAATAGTAAATATATAATAAATATAAATTAAAAGTATAAATAAGCCCACTTGCCTAATTTTACAGAAAAAAGAGAAAGAATTCACTCTTTTCATTTTGTTTTTTTATTTGGTTTGATAGAAATTTCCTGATTACTAATCAAGAATATCGATAAAAAAATATCCGCATGATTCTTTCTAAAATGAAATCTTTTGATTCAAAGGAAAGAAAGCATGGAGCTGAAATAACTCACTCAGAACGCCTTTTAAAAGATTACGTGGTACGATTGGATCGAATAAGCCTTTATGGAATAAATATTCAGCCACTTGTGAACCCTCGGGGACTGTCTTATTCAATGTTTGTTCAATTACTCTTTTACCCGCAAATGCAATGTAGGCGTTGGGT